ATAAATCTAAGTGGAATAAGCAAAGTGGATTCCTTGTTGGTTAGTCGAGTTCCAATGAAAACCACACAATTGGAGGAAATGTCCGAATTTGCTATTTAGAAAATCAATAAACTAAGGTTTTGTCGTTCTAGATATCGGATTCAACGGAAACAATTACAGCAGTAGGGGGGGAAATCAAAAAACAAGTCGAGCAAAATTATACAAAGTTATATACAAGTTGCTACCCCCCCTTAGTCTTTCTTTAATTGAATTTCGTTTGATTAGACGGAAGTTACTTAAAAACTTCCGCTTTCTTTAAAAGATTCTGAACAGTTCCTGTGGGTTGAGCACCTTTTTCAAGGAAATATAGAATAAGAGGAACGTTTAAATAAGTTTGATTCTTCATTGGATCATAAAACCCCACTTTTCTAAGATCTTTTCCTTCTCTTCGGGATCGAACATCAATTGCAACGATTCGATAGACGGCTCATTGGGATAGATGTAGATGACCAACACCCCCCCTAGAACCGTATAGGAAGTTTTCTCCTCGTACGGCTCGAGAAAAATGATTTGCTTCGAAGTTTTGTCTATGTATGCAATTCTAATAAATTAAATGACAAATGGGCCTAGAAAATCAATTAGACTCTGATTTCAATCTTTTTTCCTTCCTGAAAATGAAAAAGAAACCATTCGTACTCATAACTCAAGTTGGATAACTCTCAAATAGCTCAAAGGAAAAATCTTTAGTCACTTTCATTTATTGAGTGGTCTTTAACCCCTTTTGTTTTGTTTGTCTTTTGTCTCGTTTCAAATTCTATTTGGATTCTTTAGTCTGATCCAATTAGTGAGACTATCGAGACAATTAAAAAGGTCTTTCCTTGTTCTTAGATCCTTTATCCTTATTTTAAATCATTGGGTTTAGACATTACTTCGGTGCTTCTTAATCCTTTCAAAGTGGCAGCAACATACCCCTTTTTTGATTTCTTTCTATCAAAGAATCCTACGGACAGTTGATTCACGTGTGATACACTTTGAATCGAAAAAGTTTACTAAATTCTAACAAGTCTTGCTTTTGAATTGGAAACTTGCTCGAATTGGATCCTTTCGATTTCTATATATGGAAGATACGTTTACGAAGTTGTTCCGATTAATTGGCATTAACCCTAGATCCTTGCCCCCGAGAAATGAATTAATCCTTTCTACTCGAGCTTCATCGTGGACTATTTACAACCCAACAAAAAATCGAGTGTAACAGAACAAACAATGTCGAGCCAAGAGCACTCTCATCCTTAGATAAATCGAAAATGGTGGATGGAAAAATCCACAACGGATCGTGTCCTTCAAGTCGCACGTTGCTTTCTACCACATCGTTTCAAACGAAGTTTTAACATAATATTCCTCTAATTTGGAACCGGTATGGAATTGATTCAATTATGGAATCATGAATAGTCATTGGTTTAGTTGTACATAGACATCGTAATCTAGGCTTTTTCTTCTATATATGATAATATGATATGAAACGATTTTTCTGAAAAAGTCTTAGCAAGACAGCATCTTTCACATACATAAATAATATATAGATAATAGCAAGAAATCGAAATATATAAACGAATAACTTTTTTAATCTGCATCTTCAAGTGACTCAACAGGATAGATTAAACGATTTCCTACTTTTTGAGTACCAAATAAAGATTCCACTTACAAGCAATCATTAAAAATATTTAATAAAAATAGTTCTAATTGAAATGGAAAAAGTTTCCTATTTAGACATCATTATTTAATTTGAAGAAAATTGGACAATAAGCATGACGTTTGATCTTCATAGGAAGATAAGTCTTTCTTTTTGAATTGACTCATCACTTTTAAATAGATAAAAGAAAAGAAAAACGAAATCCAATTTTTTTTCATGAAATGGATAAAAAAATGATCTAAGTTAAGATTTGAATCTTTATTCTTTTCGTCTGATTACGAAAATCAAAAAAATAAGGAGGGTTTTTCGTATCTATCAGATAGACTGAAGAGTTGTCACTGTTATAGATATTCTATAATATAGAATTTAACTAATTTAAGGTATCAAAAATCTTTTTCACAAAAACCGAAAAATTATTGTCATTGAAATAGAACGATACATACCATATAAGCGAAATATTTCCTCATTTTATATATTTTAGATGATATATATTTATAGATTTTGTTTAACATGGGATTAAATAATATTTCACAATAATCGACTCTTATCATAAAGTGAATAAAAGGGTGATAGGGGAAATCATCCCTGCCTCAATTGTTCTGTAGATTTCCAATTTTTAGTTAGAACCAAACACGAAATACCTAAATAAAATGAGATTCAAAGAAAATATATCGGCTCCATAACATATTTCTATATGATATGTAACTTGATCATTTGTTAATGAGATTCGAACAGACACAGATATTAAAATGAATACGGATTTACTCCTATCCACTGACCTACTTCTTTCTATAGTCATAATGGAGCATAAAAAAATGGATATGTACTGGGACGGAAGGATTCGAACCTCCGAATGGCGGGACCAAAACCCGTTGCCTTACCACTTGGCCACGCCCCATTTCAATTTCTAATCTACACTAAGAAACAATAATATTGGTATTGGTTGTTTGTCAACTCCAGTCCAAATATCTATATATCTATAGAATAGATTGGTACTAGGATTTTGATACATATAGATATAGAATTCAACTTAATTTATTGATCATTACATAGAATTCAATTAAGATATTGTATGAAAGTATGATTTCTTCTATTCTCCTTTGAGAATTGGAGGATTTTTGATTGGGTGGGTTCAAAGAAAAAGAAGGATTTTTTGTCTACCTTACTTACTTTCTTCCTTGTTCCTTATATCAAAAACTCAATCAAAATGCAATTATCTCCAAGAACAAAATGTCTGTTATGCTTAATATCGTTAGTTTGATCTGTATTAATTCTGCCCTTTATTCGAGTAGTTTTTTCTTCGGCAAATTGCCTGAAGCGTATGCTTTTTTGAATCCAATCGTAGATGTTATGCCAGTCATACCTGTGCTTTTTTTTCTCTTAGCTTTTGTTTGGCAAGCTGCTGTAAGTTTTCGATGAGATCCTTAATAATAATATCTTAGAAAATGCATGATTTCTTCGAGAAAAATTCTAACAATTGAGAAAATCAGATAAGTTTTAGAGTATGAATCCTAGATTAGCACACTGAAATTCTTGGATAGTCGCCATAAATCCGGCTTACCCCCATTTCCTCATTTTTGACCCCCTTTCCAGTGAAAGACCCTAACCCCATTAGGGTCTCCCACAATATCGAATTTGGATATGAAAGAAGTTTTTGATAATGAAAAACAAATGAATTTGTGACAATTCATGAAAAAAAACCTGATTTCGTGGTGTCAAAATAGGATATGTGGTAGAAAAATGGAAGATCTATTCTCTTTTTTTTTCCAAAAAATCATCTTGGAGATTGTGTAATGCTTACTCTGAAACTCTTCGTTTATACCGTAGTGATATTTTTTGTTTCTCTCTTTATCTTTGGATTCCTATCTAATGATCCGGGGCGTAATCCTGGACGTGAAGAATAAAATCCAAAGGGTTTTCCTTGGGAAATTTTCCAATTTTCTTAGGATTTTATCTATTCCACACGCTTAACTAAGATTTTCAAAATTGAAAAATAAAATAAAGCAAGTCATTAACGGAAACGGAAAGAGAGGGATTCGAACCCTCGGTACAAATAACTCGTACAACGGATTAGCAATCCGACGCTTTAGTCCACTCAGCCATCTCTCCCAATTGCAAAAGATAATTACTACATTACACATAATGTAAGGAGTCTTTCTCTCTCTTTTTTCTCTATTCTAAACTAAAAGAGGGGCTCGAGCCCGCCACTAATCGAACTAAAGAAAAATAAGGAAGACCTCCTTGTGTTGATTTTGTTCGAAAGGCCCTTGTTATTCTGATGGCCTGGCCTGGTCAGTACCTAGCCGGGCCTTTTTTTTTGTTCTAACGAATTATAGATAAATAATGATTTATCTGATATCTGATTTGAAAACACAAACATTTTTTTTTATTATATTATTATATTCAATTGAATATTTTATATTCAAGCAACAACAAAAAGAATAAAAACTGTTTCCATTTTTTTCTTGTTATATTTTATTTCATTTTCCGAACTAAAAAAGAAACTATAGATTCTGGACAATGCATTTTTCTGTTATGATTGTAGTGTTTTTTTTGATCCGTATCTATCTTCTTTCAGCAAAAAAGAAAACTTTAGTTATTTAATTTCAATTATTAGTTATTTAATTTCAATTAAATGAAGCCTCTTTTCCGAATCTCATTAAATTTTTATCTACCCACGAAAAAGTTCAACACTCCAAGTTTGATGATTCTTTGATGATCCTATCTTGATCATGCTCAATTATCTTGTTCGACAAAAGCTCCATTTGTATACAATAATCATATTGTAGCGGGTATAGTTTAGTGGTAAAAGTGTGATTCGTTCTATTAGCCCTTTAATAGTTAAAGGGTCTTTCGGTTTTATTCATATTCCGATCAAAAACTTTATTTCTTAAAAGGATTTAATCCTTTACCTCTCAATGATAAAGTCGAGAAAAAAATACACATTCTCGTGATTTGTATCCATGAGTCACTTATAAATTGAAAAGTTGGATTATGAAATTGCGAAACATAATTTTTGAATTGGATCAAGACTTCCAATTGAATAAGTATGAGTAAAGGATCCATGGCTGAAGATAAAAAGTCAATTTCCAATCGTAACTAAATCTTCCATTTTTTTTTGGTGTCTAAAGAAAGAAATTGAAGCAAAATAGCTATTCAACGATGTCTTTGGTTTACTAGAGACATCGCCATATTGTTTTAGCTCGGTGGAAACAAAATCCTTTTCCTTAGGATCCTCTCAAATAGAAATAGAGAACGAAGTAACTAGAAAGATTGTTAGAATCACCTTCTTCTAGAAGGATCATCTAGAAAGCAATTCATTTTGTTTGTA